ACGTCTGCTCCTATCGCAACGTCCTGAATGGTCTGAGGATTTCCAGGAATGGAATAAAGAGATCCATGTTCTATGTACCTATAACGGTGTTCCATTATCCGAAAGCGAATTTCCGAGCTTTTGGTGGGCCCAAGGTTTGCAGATAAAGGTGTTATATCCTTTTTGTTTGAAACCTTGGCACAAATCGAACCTAGAATCCTCTGAGAAAGATCTAATGCAAAACAACAACGAAAAAGAGACTTTTGGTTTTTTAACAGTTTTCGGACTGCTTACTGACCGTCCTTTTGGTCTGTCCCAAAAATCACGTTCTTTCTTTTGGAAACCCATTTTCAAGGAACTCGTAAAAAAAATGATAAAATTACCAAAGCGAGCTCCTTTAGTTTTCAAAGAAAAAATCAAATTATTTCAACAAGTTTCAAAAGAAACAAAAAAATGGGTTCAAAAATGGGTTCAAAAATGGGTTCAAAAATGGGTTCAAAAAAGTAGCAATCAGAGAATTCACGAATCATTTAATCAAATTCCATCTCCGAGTCGGAAAAACTCTTCAGTGACAGAAAATCAAATGAAAGAAAAAGAAAATCAAATGAAAGAAAAAGAAAAGAAAATCAAAGAAAAAATCAAAGAAAAAGAAAAGAAAATCAAGGATACCACTGATAGAACAAGTACAATTCGAAATCAAATAGAAAGAAATCAAATAGAAAGAATCAAAAAAGAGAAAAAAAAAGGAACTCCAAGAATAAATAATCTTAGTCCTAACAAAACAAGTTCTAATGCTAAAAGATTCGAAAAATGGGAAATATTAAAAAGAAGAACTGCTGGATTAATCGCTAAATTACCCCTGTTTTTCAAATCTTTCATTCAAAGAATATACACAGATATCTTTTTATCTATCATGAATATTCCCAGAATGAATACAGAACTTTGTCTTGAATCAACAAAAAAAGAATCCATTTATAATAATGAAGGAAAACAAGAAAGAATTCATAATTCTAATAATGAAGGAAAACAAGAAAAAATTCATAAAAAAAAGAAAAATCGAATTCCGTTTATTTCGACTATCAAAAAGACACTTGATTCTCTTAGTAAGAGTCAAACAATTTCATATCTTTTTTCTAACTTATCCTGCTTGTCACAAGCATATGTATTTTACAAATTATCACACCAACTTAGTAACTCGTCTAAATCTGTTCTTCAAGATCAAGGAAGCCCTTTTTTTCTTAAGCCTGAAATAAAGGCGCCTTTTGAAACACAAGGAATGGGTTATTCGGGTTATGAAATGAATCACTGGAAAACCTGCTTAAGAGGGATAAGAGGACATTATCAATACCACTTATCTCAGATCAGATGGTCTAGATTAATACCAGAAAAATGGCGAAATACAGTTCATCAGCGTGGTATAGCTGAAAATGAAAATTTTAGCAAATGTCATTCAAAAGACCAATTAATTGATTTCAAAAAACAAAAACAATTTGAAGTATATTCATTATCTAATCAAAAAGAGAATTTTCAAAAAAACTATAGATATGATCTTTTATCATATCAATTTCTTAATTTTGAAAATAAAAGGGAATGCTGTTTTTATAGATCTCCGTTTCAAGGAAATACGAACCAAGAGATTTCTTATAAAACGGCCGATAGAAAATATTTTGATCGGAAAATTCTCAATTTTGATCTTAGACAAAAAGTCGGTAGTAAGGCCTTGATCACGATCGATACCAATAGGAATCAAAAGACTCAAATTAGGAATCAAAAGACTCAAATTCGTACTAATAATTCTTTCATAATTCCTAAAAAAGATCTTCTGATTCCAGATAAAAAAGATCTTCTGCTTCTGATTCCAGATAAAAAAGATCTTCTGATTCCAGAAATCAATCCACCAAACTCCGACAAAGGATTTTTTGAATGGAATCGGGAACTTTGGTTCTTCCCAGAATTTGTGTTACTTTATAATGCATATAAAATGAAACCTTGGCTTATACCAAGCCAATTAATTCTTAAGAGTGAAAAAGGCAAAAAACAAGAGCTTTTCGCCGCGGAATCAGAACTAGATTCATTCCTGAAACGTTTTTTCATTTATCAAGTGGAACTCGACGAGACTCTGAATGACAAAATGATCGATAATCTCAAGCTCTTTTGTTTCCTGCTTAGACGGAAAAGTCTACCAGAAATGCTTGTATCCTTGCTTGAAAGGAGAAAATTCCATTTTGATGTCATGCCGATAGGTCTAGATGACGATGAATACACGGCCATGGAACTGAAAGACGGACTATTTTGTCTAGAATCAGAACCCTTGCCTCTGTCTGGAAAAAAAGATGGACAATTTCTTATGTATCAAACCATAGGTACTTCGTTGGTTGATAAGAGGAAGCAGCAAAGTAATCAAAAATACCAAGAGCAAAGATATCTTTTTAAGAATAATTTTGATGAAGCTATTTCAGCACATGACAGAATAAGTAGAAATAGAGACAAAAATCATTTTGATTTACTTGTTCCTGAAAAT